TTCTTCCTCGAATTTTTCATTGAGAGGTAAAGGCTTAAATCCTTTTTACGAGATAAAGTTTTTGATCGGAATGGGATATTAATCAAACCGAGGGACCCTTTAACTATTAAGGGATTAATAGAACGAATCACACTTTTACCACTAAACTATACCCGCTACAATGGGATTATTGTATATAAATCGACTTTTTGTCGAACAAGAGATTTTGTCGTAATCAAAAAAAAAAGATAGGATCAAAAAAGAATCATGCAAATTAGAGCGTTAACGAGAGGACTTAATGAGATTAGGAAAGGAGAACTCATTTAAATAAGTAAATACCAAGTCTTTTGCTGGAGTTTTTTGACGGATACAGGTTGACAAAACTATTTAAGCCGTAACATAAAAATGCATTGTTCAAAAATTCATAGTTCCCTTGTTTTCTTATCTTATTTTTTTTTTATTTACGTTTACTTTACTGATTTTTTACTGAAAAAAAAAGGAATATAATAAAATTAAAGTAAATAAAAAATAAAGCTAAGAAATTTAGATAGGAACTGACATCTTGATTATATATCAAAGGAATTGAGATAGTCCTTCTTATGATTGTTTCAATATCAACAATAAGCATTTGTGTTTTCGAATTAAATAAATCATTTTAATTTGCTTCGTTGGAACAAAAGAGGCCCGGCTCAGCTAGGTACTGACCAGGCCAAGCCGTGTAAAGAAAAGGTTTCTTTGGACAAAATCAAAGAGGGATTTTTTTTTTTTTTTTATTTAGTTATAAATATTATTTAAAAAAAGAAAAATAAACTAAAAAAAAAAAAGACTTTTTTCAAGCCTTATTTTGACTTATGTAACATAATAATTATCCTTTTTCAATTGGGGGAGAGATGGCTGAGTGGACTAAAGCGTCGGATTGCTAATCCGTTGTACGAGTTTTTCGTACCGAGGGTTCGAATCCCTCTCTTTCCGTTTTCGTCGATAACTTTCTTTTTCTTTTTATTTCCTTTCAAATTTTGAATTTTTCGCGATTTTTTTTTTAAGTTATTTTAGTTATTTTATTTAATAGTTAAAATTAATAGTTAAAAATGTGAAATAGATAAAATCCTACTAAGAACATTTCAAAATCGAGTAAGAAGAACAAAAAACCTTATCTTAATTTAGTTTTTATTCTTCACGCCCAGGATTACGTCCTGGATCATTAGATAGGAATCCGAAGATGAATAGAGAGACAAAGAATATCACTACCGTGTAAACAAATAGTTTTAGAGTAAGCATTACACAATCTCCAAGATTATTTTTTTAGGAAAAAAGAGAATAGATTTTCCATTTGTATATTTGTATTTTATACCGCATACCCTACTATGTTTATGTTTATTTTATATTTTTATTTTGACACCAAGAAATAAACTAAAGTTCTTTTGATTTGAGATTAGAAAAGAATTTTCAAAAAAAAAATTCATTTTTAATTTAATATAAAGTTGTATTTTTTCATTACCAAAAATTTTCTTTCATACCCCAAATTGGGGAAGACTCCAAGAGGTCTTGCAATGGAAAAAGGTCAGAATAAGGAAATGAAACGTGGTGATCCCGACTTATTATGGCTATACCCTAATTTCAATATTTGAATCGAGGGTTCACATACTGTAAGACTTATCTGATCTTATCAATTGGTAAATTTTTTTTTCGAATAAATCATGAATTTGTCTAGGACAGTATTAAAAATCTCATCGAAAACTTACAGCAGCTTGCCAAACAAAAGCTAAGAGAAAAAATAGCACAGGTATTACTGGCATAACATCTACGATTGGATTTAAAAAAGCGTAGGCCTCGGGCAATTTGGCGACGAAAAAACTACTTGAATAAAGGACAGAATTAAGACAGATACAAATAAAACTAAATATATTAAGCATAAAAAACATTTTGTTCTTGAGGATAATTGTATTTATTTTGATTGAGTTATTAATAAGTTGAGTTATTGATATAAGGGAAAATGAATAAAAATAAATTAGATAGACCAAAAAAACTTCTTTGATTTGAACTCGCCCAATCAAAACTCCTTCAACTTCAACTCTCAAATCAAAAGTGAATAGAATAAATCATACTTTCATACAATATTTTAATTGAATTAGATGTAATGATCAATAAATTCATCAGTTTAATTCTCTATTTACACATATCAAAATTCTATCAATAATCTAATTTTTTTTATAGATATTTATACTGAAGTTGACGAACAACCAATAACAATATTAGTGTTTATTAGTGTCAAATATAAATGGGGCGTGGCCAAGTGGTAAGGCAACGGGTTTTGGTCCCGCTATTCGGAGGTTCGAATCCTTCCGTCCCAGAACATATCCGTCCACACATGCAAAACAGTATAATAGTATCATATACTTAACCCATATAAATCATAGAATATATATGATATATATTATATCAGAATAAAGGTTACTTTTTTGAACAACCTTCTGTATATGTATAATATTGAAAAAATTGAATTCTTATTCTTAATGAATCTTCTCTGAATCATTTCTTTTTCACAAGTTTAATGAGTTCAAATAACACGCAGATGTAATAGAATCTATTTGTGATCTATAAATGTTAAATATTGAACATAGAATAGCTATAATTTCTTTCAGTAACAGTAGTTTAGTCTATCTGACACATACAGATATCCCATAGTTTTTTATTTCAATTCTTTTTTTTCATACTCATTGAAAAAAAAATAACAACCTAAATCTTCCTTTACATCATTCTTTATCCACTATTTCATTAAAAAAAAATTGTATTTTTTATTTATCTATTTTTTTAATCATTGATGGTTTAATACAAATCTGGATTTATCTCTCTCGTATGATGATAAAATGCAATGTGGTCTTACTATAAAATTTTATTCAAATAATGATAAAAATTTCAATCAATTAAATTGATGATTTCTTAGGAGTTCTTAGTACTCGAAGAAGTGTGAAATTGGTGAATTTATCCTATCACTAGCAGGTTACTTGAAGATGCAGATTCAAAAAGAACTTATTTATTTGAATTTTATTTTTATTTCTAAATATTATTTCTATTATTTAGTTTATAGTTTATTTTCTAATATTATAGATTTATATATTTTAATATTTAGAAATAAATTTTAATACTTATAAATATTTATAAATATATGTATATATGTCTCTGGGTTAAATTGAATTTTTGCTTAGACTTCTTCAGAAACTCTATTTCATATAGAAGGAAAAGATAAAGTATAGATTACTAGGGATCGATCGAACCAATGACTATTCATAATTCCATAATGGAATTAATTACATACTGGTTCCAAACTAAAGGAATGTTATGGTAAAACTTCGTTTAAAACGATGTGGTAGAAGGCAACGTGCGACTTGAAGGACACGATCCGCTGTGGATTCTTACATCCACCATTTTATATTATATAGGAATTATATAGGAATGAAAGTGCTTTTGGCTCGACATCGTTTGTTCACTATAACTCTCATTTTTTTTGGGGGGGGTTGTGATATAAACCGTATCATATCGTACATGATGGAGCTCGAGCAGAACATATTGATTCGTTTTTCGGAGGCAAGAATCTAGGGTTAGTATCAATTAATAAATTCAGACAACTTTGTAAGTCTATTTTTGATATAGAAATCTAAAGGATCCAATTCAAGCAAGTTTCAAATTCAAAAGTAAAATTTTTTGGAATTGGTAAAACCCTTTCGCTCAAATCAAAAGTGTATTATACAGGAATCAACCATTCGTATGATTCTTTGATAGAAAGAAATCACAAAAAATGGTATGTTGCTGCCATTTTGAAACGATTAAAGATCACCGAAGTAATGTCTAAACCCAATGATTCAAGGCAAAGATAAAGGATCCTAGAACAAGGAAATACCGTTTTCAATTGTCTCAACAACTAGAACTAGATTAAGATGAAGAATCAAAATAAATTCGAAAGGAGACATATACATAGAAAAAAGGGATTAGAGACCGCTCAATAAATGAAACGTTTAAAAGGTTTTCTTTGCGAGTTATACAACTTGAGTTATGAGAGTGCAAATTCCAAATACGAAGAATTTTTTTTTGTTGGGGAAAGAAAAAGAATAAGAAACAAGTATTTAAATCATATGATAAAGAAAGAGACTTCTTGGTCTAATTGATTTGATGATTTTATGGATCTATTTGACATTATAATTCTATACATAAACATAACTTGAATTTTCTTGAGCCGTACGAGGAGAAAACTTCTTATACGTTTCTCGGGGGGGGTCTCTACATCTATCCCAATGAGCTATTTATCGAATCGTTGCAATTGATGTTCGATCCCGAAGAGAAGGAAGAGCTCTTCGGAAAGTGGGTTTTTATGATCCGATAAAGAATCAAACCTATTTAAACGTTCCTGTTATTCTATATTTCCTTGAAAAAGGCGCTCAGCCTACAGGAACTGTTCATGATATTTCAAAGAAGGCGGGGGTTTTTATGGAACTTCGCCTTAATCACCAAACAAAATTCAATTAATGAAATATATATATATAAATTAAAGAAGGTAAGGTGTGAATAATTTGTATAGAGTTTTGTATAATCTTTTCTTTGCTATTTTTTCTCCTTTTCAATTTATATCATATTTAATATATTTTTGCTACTATAGAATGTCGTCTTTTATAACGATAAAATTTTTTTTTATTGATGTAATAGATAGAAAAATATCGAGAGAATAAACAGTCTTAAATTTTTGATATTATTGTCATGTCAATGGGTGTTTTTCATTTTTCATTGGAATTCGATGAACAAATAAAAAAAAAAGGTTAAGCTTGCTTTTTTTACTTTTACTTAATATTGATACTTATATTGATTGATATTAATTGAATAAACCCGGGATTTTTATACTTCTTTGTTTAATTTATTCATACGTCTACACTTTTTTGTATATATGTCGATTATATATGTAGTGCCAATCCAACATAAATTCTTAGTTTTTGATAAATTCTTAGTTTTTGTTTTTCATTTTTTAATAAATTGAAAAATTTAATTAAATGAAAATTGAAATAATAATTTCAATTTAGAATCTTTTTTTCTATTTCTCCATTGTATTCTTTTCTCAACATTCATATTGACAACAGTGTATCAAATAAATATAATCCGATCATGAATAAATGAATCTATTTATCTCCGCCCCATAGATTTGATTTTATTTCATTCAAATAAAGGGTTCATTTGATTTGGTGTGATACAAGAAGTCTTTTTTTTTTATTTTATTAAAATAATTTATTAAAATAATGAAAATAGAATATTATAATTCTATTTAAAGTATAATAAGATATTAAAGTAGAATAATGGATAACATAAGAGACAAGAGTTGGTCTACAAATATTTTTATTTTCATCGGATCTGTTCATTTTTCTTATGTTCATAATTGATTATTAATTTTTAGATTTTTGTTTTGCTTTTTTAAAATTTATTTTGATTTAGCCGTACTATTCAACCTCTTTATTTATTGGGATTCCGATTGTATCTATACATTCTAATTATTTTATTTTAGTTCGGGTTGCTAACTCAACGGTAGAGTACTCGGCTTTTAAGTGCGGCTAGCATCTTTTACACATTTGTATGAAGCAACGGATTCGTCTATACCATCGGTAGAGTTTGTAAGACCGCGACTGATCCTGAAAGGAATGAATGGAAAAAGCAGCATGTCGTATCAATAGAGAATTCTAAAAATATTTCATTCTTACCGTATAGGTCCAAAACCTTGTGTAAATTGTTTGAATTCTTGGCGCAGAACAAAATCCATTTAAAAAGCAAAGAAATAAAAACTAAATTTAAAGTTGTGTCGAGTAAATAAATGGATAGAGCCTTACTATACGATAGGTTCCAATTATAGGGAAACAAAAAGTAACGAGCTCCTGTTCTTAATTTTTGAATAATTACCCGATCTAATTAAACGTTAAAAATAGATTAGTGCTTGACGCGGGAAAGGCTTTTCCCATGAGTGTATTATCAATCAATGTTTTATGAATCCTAACTATTAGCTATCTCCATTTCCATTATGTGGTGGAGATAAATGTGTAGAAGAAGGCAGTATATTGATAAAGAGATTTTTTTTTCAAAATCAAAAGAGCGATTGGATTGCAAAAATAAAGGATTTCTAAACATTTTTTTATCCTAGAATGAACCTAAACCAATTAGGTGCAAAAAGAGAGGATAGAGAGTCCGTTGATGAGTCTTACCTTTTTCGAGGTATCGATCTTTTTTCTTAATATCATACCTTGTTTTAACTGTATCGTACTATGTAGTATCATTTGATAACCCAATAAAGCCCATCCTATTTTCGGTTCAAATCTAATCTTAAATGGCGGAATTTCAAGGATATTTAGAACTAGATAGATCTTGGAAACATGACCTCCTATACCCACTTATCTTTCGGGAGTATATTTATGTATTTGCTCATGATCTTGGTTTAAATAGATCGAATTTGTTGGAAAATGTAGGTTATGACAATAAATCTAGTTTACTAATTGTAAAACGTTTAATTTCTCGAATGTATCAACAGAATCATTTTATTATTTCCGCTAACGATTCGAACCAAAATCAACTTTTTGGGTACAATAAGAATTTGTATTCTCAAATGATATCAGAGGGATTTGCAGTCATTGTGGAAATTCCATTTTCCCTACGATTAGTATCTTCCTTAAAGGGGACAGAAATCGTAAAATATTATAATTTACGATCAATTCATTCAATATTTCCTTTTTTAGAGGACAAATTCTCACAGTTAAATTATGTATCAGATGTATTAATACCCTACCCGATTCATCTGGAAATCTTAGTTCAAACCCTTCGCTACTGGGTAAAAGATGCCTCCTCTTTGCATTTATTACGGTTTTTTCTTCACGACTATTATAATTGGAATACTCTTATTATTCCAAATAAATATATTTCTATTTTTTCAAAAAGTAATCCAAGATTATTCTTGTTCCTATATAATTCTCATGTTTGCGAATACGAATCCATCTTACTCTTTCTACGTAACCAATCTTCTCATTTACGATTAACATCTTCTGGGGGTTTTTTTGAGCGAATATATTTCTATGGAAAAATAAAACATCCCGTAGAAGAAGTCTTTGCTAATGATTCTCCGACTAGCTTATGGTTCCTCGAGGATCTCTTCATGCATTATGTTAGATATCAAGGAAAATCAATTCTGGCTTCAAAGGATACACCTCTTTTCATGAATAAATGGAAATATTACCTTGTCCTTTTATGGCAATGTCATTTTTATGTGTGGTCTCAACCAGGAAGGATGTATATAAACCAATTATGCAAACATTCCTTCAGCTTTTTGGGCTATCTTTCAAGTATGCAAATAAATCTTTCAGTAGTACGGAGTCAAATGCTAGAAAATTCGTTTCTAATGGATAATGCTATGAAGAAGATTGATACATTAGTTCCAATTAGTCTTCTGATTGGATCGTTGGCTAAAATGAAATTTTGTAACGTATTAGGACATCCCGTTAGTAA